GTTGGAAGGAATTTCGTTCTTATAAGTTAAATGCTCAGTACCCAAGCAAGCTTAATCATAATCAAGTGCTTTCTGGGTCGTCTCGAACCTTGCAATTGGACCTTATCCACCCCCAATCTTCAAATTGGTCCATTCCATACAAAGGATTTACTTGTTACTAATAGAGTATAGACCCGCCTTCCTTTTCTTTAGATCCCTTGTTTCACTCCGATAGTATCATAAATCAGGCTGATGCAGAGGAAATGGCTGCATTTCGATACTATTAAATCGATAAAACAAAATCTGCGTTATTAGTAGGTCACATCGCTTATTCTAATGGATCTTACGGAGCCTGTTCATGTACAATATGATCGGAGCTGATCATAGATCATAGAAAAAAGTCTCTTCAAACAAACCCGCCTATCCTCACTTTAGGGTATGGGATTTTTCATTTACGGGGTGGTTGGAACAAAGACACATTAATTAGGTTGTGAATTCCAATGCGGCAGATAAGGGTATATATCCTTCTGCACAGTCCAATCAATAGTTCAAGTCACACACTCCCATAATCCATTTTTTCGTCGTAGAATTCCCCTCAACTATAGAGTATAATATTCTTTATTTGACACGACTAGTGAAGGGAAATATCCAAAGATATGTCTTATTCTTTTCAAGAATCCATATTTCTAGCAATGAAATACTATTCTTACTCCTCAAGTGAGAAATAGAAATATTTAATTACAAATTTGATGATATAGATTCTCTATAAAGGACCCGAAATACCTTGCTTACGTATCATTAGAAAATGCATTAACATAAATACGGCAGTAAGAAGAGGTAATACAAAAGTGTGTAAACTATAAAAACGAGTCAAAGTGGATTGTCCCACACTAGCACTTCCCCGTAATAACTCTACTAAAGGAGATCCTATTACAGGAATAGCTTCCGGTACACCTGTTACAATTTTGACTGCCCAATAACCAATTTGGTCCCAAGGTAAGGAATAACCAGTTACCCCAAAAGATGCGGTCAATACACCCAGAACCACACCGGTAACCCAAGTTAATTCGCGAGGTTTTTTAAAACCTCCAGTGAGATACACACGAAATACATGGAGGATCATCATTAGGACCATCATACTTGCGGACCACCGATGAACTGATCGGATTAACCAACCAAAATTAACTTCAGTCATTATATATTGAACAGAAGCAAAAGCCTCAGTAACAGTTGGACGGTAGTAAAAAGTCATAGCAAACCCTGTAGCTACTTGTACTAAAAAACAAGTAAGTGTAATTCCTCCTAGACAATAAAATATATTGACATGAGGGGGAACATATTTACTGGTTATATCATCTGCAATCGCCTGAATCTCGAGACGTTCTTCGAACCAATCATAGACTTTATTGAGATAGGTAAACGAATAGTACTCCCCCTCAGAGAACCGTATTTGAAAATTTCATCTCGTACAGCTCAAACAAAAAACCAAAGTATTGTTTTACTTGGAAGGACGATGGATTTGAAACTTTGTAACCAACCCCCCCTTTTCACGTCTATGAGGAGACGAGTTATTATTTGTGGTTATAATGCTAAAATATCAAGTCGGCTCATTGATCGTTACTGGCCTGTTGAATCTTCTATTTTCCTATTCACCGCTTCTTTTCTGTGATTTGTAATTTTCGTTGTGTCTACTCTAGGTTTACTCTTCTTTTTTTGATAGGAATTCTCTTGTTAAGAACCTATTAATCGATTGAAACCTCAGATTCATACTAGAACCACGATGATTAATTAAAAGTACAAAATAAGTCCAAAGATTCTATGAGTAAGAACCATTAGATGATCATTTATTCAACGAATAGATATAATAACTCAAAATAAAAAGAAAGTTTTATCCTTTGATCAAAATCATCAATCAATAAGGGAAATTTGTTGAAAAAGAAGAAAAAACCCTTTTGATTTAGAACTTATAACACCCCTTGGCAAATTTTTTTTATAGCCCGGTCGCGGGGTCTGAATAGTAAGTAGGAATCATAGTTATTGATTGGGATTTATTTCATATATTCCGTGCTCCAGATACTAGAATAAATATCTGACGATGAAAAACCATCTCTATAAAGATGACAGACTCCTTCTCTGTACTACCAATAGGATCAATTAGAACAAGTCACACACTCATATTCCGGAAATACAGAAAAAAAGAAATTCCACGATCGAACTACCAATAAAGAGATAATGGGATAAAAATACGAAACCAAAATACTTTACTTTGTATTCGTATTAAAAATATAAGAATTGACCTTTCTTGTAAGAATCTAATTCATTGAAATTCCATCCAGTAAAACGGAAGAATTATAAATTTCTAAAATAATAGATAGGAATACTGCAAATAGAGCCATTGCAACACCCATCAAAGGAGTGGTTCCCCATCCAGGAGCTACTTTACCATATTCTGAATTCAATGGTTTTAATAAACTACCTACAGCAGTTTGTCTTGGTCCCGATCTAGAACCGCCCTCAACGCTTTGTGTAGCCATAAATCCTCTTCTTTTTTATTCATTGAGATCTGTTGACTTTGTATACCATTCCGTTGTAAATAAACGATCTTATCATAGATCCATAGAGCCGTGGTAGTCTTTGAAGTTATATAATAATGGAAACAGCAACCCTAGTCGCCATCTCTATATCTGGGTTACTTGTAAGTTTTACTGGGTATGCCTTATATACTGCTTTTGGGCAACCCTCTCAACAATTAAGAGATCCATTCGAAGAACACGGGGACTAGTTGAAGTAATGAGCCCCCCAATGTTCAATGTTATGTTGGGGGGCTCATTACTTCAATTAATAGGATGAAAAATCATTTCATCTTTTTAGTTGGGACTTTCGGCGGTTCTCGAAAAAAGATAGCGAAAAAAATGATCCCTAGAGTCGAGACTAAGAGGAATGTATAAACCAATGCTTCCATAAATTTGATCATGCTTTACAATTATAGCTTCCATACCTGTTTGTTGGGGATTATCCCCTGGATAAAGAAATAGGAACAAGAGTCAATGAAAAGATTAAAGAAAAGATGCCAATTTATATTTCCACATTAATCTATTCTATATCAACTAAAAAAAGAAAAGAAACTTGTATTAGACTACCTGTCTTCTTGTCGTTGGATCTCCAAGTTTTTGGAATGCTCCAAATTCCACTTGAGCATCCAAATCCGGGTCAATACCAGCAAAAACATCCCTAAACAAGGTTCTAGCACCATGCCAAATGTGTCCGAAGAAGAAGAGCAGAGCAAACGATGCATGCCCAAAGGTAAACCAACCCCTTGGACTGCTACGAAAAACACCATCTGATTTCAAAGTAGCACGATCTAATTCAAAAATTTCACCTAATTGAGCACGTCTCGCATATTTTTTCACAGTCGCAGGATCACTATAACTGACTCCATTAAGTTCGCCACCATAGAACTCAACAGTTACACCGACTTGTTCGACACTATACTTCGATTCTGCCCTTCTAAAGGGAACATCGGCCCTGACAATTCCGTCTCCATCTACCAAAACAACCGGAAATGTTTCAAAAAAAGTAGGCATACGGCGTACAAAAAGTTCACGCCCTTCTTTATCTCTAAAAATAGGATGCCCTAACCAACCAACAGCTATTCCATCCCCGTTGTCCATTGATCCTGCTCGGAACAACCCCCCTTTTGCCGGATTATTCCCGATGTAATCATAAAAAGCTAATTTTTCGGGAATTTTAGACCAAGCTTCTGATAAACTTTGATTTTGAGCTAATCCAGCGCCAACTCTTCGATATATTTCTTGCTGGAAATATCCCTGATCCCATTGATACCGGGTGGGACCAAATAATTCGATAGGGGTAGTTGCTGAACCATACCACATAGTTCCCGCAACAACAAAAGCGGCAAAAAAGACAGCAGCGATACTACTGGAAAGCACGGTTTCAATATTTCCCATACGTAATCCTTTATACAGACGTTGGGGTGGACGGACACTAAGATGAAATAGGCCTGCTAATATGCCTAAAGTGCCCGCTGCAATATGATGAGAAGCTATTCCTCCCGGAATAAAAGGATCAAAACCTTCTACCCCCCACGCTGGATTTACAGGTTGTACCTTTCCGGTTAGGCCATAAGGATCGGACACCCATATTCCAGGCCCGTACAATCCTGTTACATGAAATGCGCCAAAACCAAAACAAGCCAACCCTGAAAGAAATAAATGAATTCCAAAAATCTTGGGCAAATCCAAAGAGGGTTTTCCTGTACGTTCATCACAAAATATTTCTAAATCCCAATACACCCAATGCCAGATAGCCGCTAAGAAGCACAACCCAGAAAACACAATATGTGCACCGGCCACACCTTCGTAACTCCAAATACCCGGATTCGTTATAGTTCCCCCTGTAATACTCCAACCGCCCCATGAATTGGTTATTCCTAAACGAGTCATAAACGGTATAACGAACATACCTTGTCTCCACATTGGATCAAGAACGGGATCGGAGGGATCAAAAACTGCTAATTCATATAGAGCCATCGAACCAGCCCAACCAGCAACTAAGGCTGTATGCATTATATGGACAGAAAGCAAACGACCGGGATCATTCAATACGACGGTATGAACACGATACCAAGGTAAACCCATGGAAATACCTCTTTATCAACGAAAAATAGACACTATGTAACTTTATTGCATTAACAAAAACTATGCTATGAACCTACCCTTTTTGGAATTATTTTCAAGAAAGGAGTAATATTTGTTCTATTCTTTTTTTTTTAGTAAAAACGGAACAATTTGGTTCCTAGTAAGAAAGAGAAGCAGATCTATTCTATACCCGATAAGGAACAATACGCAATGGGGTTAATCCCATTTTCGATCAACAAATGCATCTATATTTAGGAATCATTCAAAAGAACTATTCGGAATCGTAAACATTTTGATCGATTTATGACTCAAATATGATAAAAGACAATATTATTAAGCCAATAAACGCATTGTTACGCTTCCATATCAAAGTCCAATATAGTACTTAATTCTTTTTTCTTTCATTTTATGCCTATTGGTGTTCCAAAAGTACCTTTTCGAAGTCCTGGAGAGGAAGATGCCTCTTGGGTTGACGTATAGTGCGACTTGTTAGATATATTGGGTCATATGGGATTTCCCCCGTTCTCTCCCCCGATTGAGATATCCTATGTTTCGGCCAAAAAAGATTGAATTACCAATAATTTGGAACGTGAAATGCAATTCGATTTGAGGGATATTCAAATTCATATTAGCAATTAGAATAATTTATGGTTGAATTTTTTGGAACACTAAAATGAAGTTTTCATAAGTAAAGTATTAGGGCTCCCTTTATAAAAAACATTTTGAATTTCTTTTTTATTTATTACTACGTATACCCATAGATAATAAAAGATTATTATTGAATAATATTCAATATATTTGAGATTACTATTACTCTCAAACTTTTCACTTTAAACGAATCCAGCGAGGAAAGAAATAAATACATGTTTAATATTTTTGATTGATAGAAGATATGAAATCAATTGAAAAAAAAAATGAAGTTGTAAAAAAAAGACGTAATATTATATTATTGACATTTGTCCTATATGTGCAAATCAAAATTGGGCAGATTTTTACTCGGAGTAGAGCCTAAACCTAAAAGAATTGAAAAGACCTTTTCAGGAACAAGAAAAGAACATCGTGATTAAAATTAAATCACGAAGACGCAATGCATCAATGATAAGTTAATTTGATATGTTTAATCTTAATGTATTTTTTTTTGAGAGGGAAGGGGCACAAAACGAACTCATTTCGTTCTTGAAAAAATGAAGAAAATTCGTTTCATTAATATACGAAATTTTAGAATTTCTTAGAATTAATAAACCGCTCTCAAAACTAAATAAATAATATATATATAATAAATAGTTTAATAATAAAAATAAATAGTTTAATTTGAAAAAGAAAGAGGGCTGGAATCTACACATTGAGTCGTTTTTTCTCAATTTTTGTTGAACCGTATGCATCAAAAGGTGCATGTACGGCTCTTACGGGATACAAATTTGATCCTAATCAACCGACTTTATCGAGAAAGATTACTTTTTTTAGGCCAAGAGGTTAATAGCGAGATCTCGAATCAACTGATTGGTCTTATGGTTTATTTGAGTATAGAGAATGATAACAAGGATTTGTATTTGTTTATAAACTCTCCTGGCGGATGGGTAATCCCGGGGGTCGCTATTTATGATACTATGCAATTTGTTCAACCTGATGTGCATACAATATGCATGGGATTAGCGGCTTCAATGGGATCTTTTATACTCGTCGGTGGAGAGATTACCAAACGTCTAGCATTCCCTCACGCTTGGCGCCAATGAATTTTTTACGAAAAAAAGACTATGCATGAAATTAGGAAAATTAAGTAATAATAGCATGGCACATCGAATTCGATATACAAATTTTTTTTTTCAAAACATTCAATTATATATCGAAAGAGTAGTATGAAATTAGTAGGAAGGGTCTTCCCCATTTTATCTTCGCTATTGTCGGGACCCATTTTAGCGTCACAAACCTTTTTTTTATTTTCCCACCGAAGACTTTTTAAAAATTCCAATATTTATATTTATTGATATAAATATGAATATACTTTTATTTTAAAAGAGTAAAAATAAAATAAATCAAAACTTTGGGATTGCTGAATCACAGAGGAGATAAATATATAAAGCAACGGAGCCATCATAGTATTTTGGTAACTACTCTGAAATCGGAAAGGAAGGATGGTAATTGGATCGTTTGACGATGTCAATCCGATAAACCTTATAATTTCTATATATTTTCTATCTTTTTAATTGATGATTCTTTGATGGAAGGTCAAACTGAATTCCATTCTAGAGCCGTATGCAATGCCTAAAGGATGCCCGTACGGTTGTTCTATACTTTCTTTTTTTCTTTATCTCTTTCCATCTCATAATCGAGATAGAAGAACCTTTTGTTCCATCATCAGGGTAATGATACATCAACCTGCGAGTTCTTTTTATGAGGCACAAACGGGAGAATTTATCCTAGAAGCAGAAGAACTACTCAAATTGCGAGAAACCATTACAAGGGTTTATGTACAAAGAACGGGCAAACCCTTATGGGTTGTATCCGAAGATATGGAAAGGGATGTTTTTATGTCAGCAACGGAAGCCCAAGCTCATGGAATTGTTGATCTTGTAGCAGTTGAATAAAAAATAAAAATAGCATCAAAATTGCAGTAGGGGGAATAAGTTTAAATAAATCGACAATTTTGATTTCTTTATTTAGTTATTACCGGATTCAATAATATCTTATTCATCCACTCCATGGGAAAGTAATTCATAATTAGCCGGTTAGGATCAATCTAAACCAACCCATTCATTATGGATCCGATTCAACATGCCAACTATTAAACAACTTATTAGAAACACAAGACAGCCAATCCGAAATGTCACGAAATCCCCCGCTCTTGGGGGATGCCCTCAGCGACGAGGAACATGTACTAGGGTGTATGCGCGACTCGTTCAGATCATTTCTAATAGAAAGAAGGAACCCCCTTTTCCAGTATCAAAGATCAGTACTATAATTTCATTTAAATTAAAATAGAATAAAAGGGCAAATCGAAGAAAGAAGTACGTACGTTCACTATATCAAACTAAAAAAGATCTATTGGATTCTTCCATTGGATATGAAATTTATGGTTTGCATTGGTGCAAATTGAATTCACTCCATTTTCAAAATTGAAGATGATAAAAAATTCCTCATTGGTAACGAATGTTTATCCATTAAGCGAGCAACTATTATTTTGAAAACCCAATTTGACTATGAAAAACGGACTAAGAGGGTCAGCTACCCCAGCAAATCTTCATAATTAAATATCGTTACTGTATAAGTAGATCTCATTGTGAAAGACTTTTTACTAGATCATGGGTAGAGCAAAAGAATGTGAACTGTACAAGTTAGCAATAATTAATATTCATTAAATGAAGTCGAAGTAAAGGACTCCGGTGTATAGAGAGGACCTCACCGTTTTAGAAAGAACCATAGAAACGATGGAACCCACGATTTCCCTTTTATATATATAGGCATTCAACTCAAAATAATAAATTGTATCGATACTAGGTATCAAAAAACGAAAACAGAAAAAATATTCTATTCTATTAAAAGAAATTCAAATAAATAGAAATGAACAGGAATAAATAAATCGTGGGCGGGAAGGTTATAGTAGCAAAAGCCATTGGAATTCTTATTTTATACATTGGAAGAATGCGTGTTGTTATTACTAAACTAGTAAATTGGAAAAGAATAACTGAAAGAAAGGAAATCCATTAGTTATTCATTAAGGTTTCATTTATTCAATGACCAGAATTACACGAGGATATATAGCTCGTAGACGTCGAACAAAAATTCGTTTATTTGCGTCAAGCTTTCGTGGAGCTCATTCGAGACTTACTCGAACAATTATACAACAGAAAATCAGAGCTTTGGTTTCGTCTAATCGAGATAGAGATAAGCGAAAGAGGGATTTTCGTCGTTTGTGGATCGCTCGGATAAATGCAGTAATTCGTAAGAATTTTTTATCCTATAGTTATAGTCATTTTCTACACAATCTGGACAAGAACCGGTTGCTTTTTAATCGTAAAATAGTTGCACAAATAGCTATATTAAATAGGAATTGTCTTTATATGATTTCTAATTCGATCAAAAATAAATAAATTCTTCAATTTTAAGGAAAAATTGGAATTGTAAGTTCGACTATTGAAAATGCCATTTTCTGGAGAATGAACTCCGGGAAAGTCGAATAAAAATTAGTATGATAAAGATAAAGTCGCTCAAAATGAAATGAGCAACCAAACACGTCCAATAAATAGCCAATACAAAAAGACTGCTTCTTCGCCGATTCTTGTTTTTTTTTTTTTTTTACGATAAGTAGGAGAAATCCAATCAAGATTAGATTGGATTCTCGAATTCTTCGAATAAAACATCAAACTCTATTTCAGTTGTCGAATTTGAATTTGGATTCAAATTGAAGAGGAAAGTAAGCCTACTTTTTTTATTTATTCCGGATTCTAAGACCATTAGCTCTGGCAGTCGATTCGCTTCTTTCAAATTGTTTATCATTATTAAGAAAGGGTAATAAAGATAAAATACGAGCTTGTTTTATAGCAATAGTAATTAATCGTTGTTGTTTTAAGGTCAATCTATTCACCCGTCTGGATAATATTTTTCCTTGTTCACTAATAAATCGACTAATTAAACTCATGTTTCTATAATCAATTCGATCCCCCGATTGGATCGGGGGCAAACGCCTACGAAAAGATCGTTTGGATTTCCGAAAGAGTCGCTTGGATTTTTCCATACTTTTTTTGTTCCTGATATAAGAGTGATACACAAATAAAAATAACTTGGAGTTGGTTTATTTCTTTATCTCCCCGTGAATCATATGTTTGTAACAATAGGGACAGAATTTTCTCAATTCCAAGCGACTCGGCGTATTGTGTCGATTTTTTTGAGTAATATATCTGGAAATCCCTCTCGATTCCTTATTAAGTCCGTTTCGAAGACAATTGCTACATTCCAAAATAACTGTTACTCGGGCATCTTTTCCCTTGGCCATGACCCTCCTTTAGTTTGAGTTTTTGATTCAATAAACTCTTCTTATTTGCTACTCTTGAAGTAACTAGCAAAAAGAAAAATAAATAAAAAAAAGTTGCTAAGTTGAAATTATGAAAGATTTCGTTCCAATCACAATACACTATAATAGAGTAAGAAATATTAAATAGAATTTAGAATTCATTTTTTTTCTATCTTTCCTCCTTTCTTTATTTTGTCTCTAAGTAGCTAATTGAATTTTTGATAATTCAAAAAAGAGGGGAAGGGATTAGTCATAGATTTTTTGATTATATCTCTAATCTTCTTCACCCCTTCCCATGTTACTAACTAAACTAGTATGAAAAAAAAGGAAATGTCAACGCATCTGGGAATAAACGATTGATCTCTATCAACAAACCCGCTAAAGACCCGAACCAGAGAGTACTTAGTACCGGTGCCACGGAAAGATAGGTTTTTAGATCTCGCATTTTTAATCCTCCTTCTTTATGTTTTAATGTTTTATTAAAATATCTAATGGTAATACATATCGGATATGGAAGTATTTGAAATTCCTTTGTATTTTACACGGGATTCCTAATTTCCATGATTGATTTAAGAGAATAAAAAAGAGATAAGATTCTACCTTTCTAAAAATAAAAAAGTACCTTTCTTCCCCTCCCCCCAGTATTCCCTCGTTCTTTTTTACGATCAGTTTGTTTGATATTCCTATGTATATAAGCATCTTATTATAATAATAGAATATATGTTATATTCTATGAATAATATTATATTCATACGAGATTTTCTCGTAGATATGAGTTAAAAGAAATAAAATAAATATCAAGAAAAATTGTCTATGTTCCTAGATTAATAGGAATGGAAGGAATGGAAAATAAGGTTTTTGAAAACAAGACTGGGATTCTCTACAATGACAATGTAGACCAATTGAAAGAAAGGGGTGTAGCGCAGCTTGGTAGCGCGTTTGTTTTGGGTACAAAATGTCACGGGTTCAAATCCTGTCATCCCTACCTGTTACTTCTCTTATGAGAAGTAACAAGGAATCAATTTTAATCGATTCAAATCACACATACATTTTTTTTTATCTTATTCTCTAAGATATTCTAGGTATTCAAGATAAGATTAGAGTGGGGGACAAAAAAAATCCTCTTCTTGGCTCTTAACTATTGTGATAAGAAGACTTTTTATAAGAAATAATAAAGCGCTCTTAGTTCAGTTCGGCAGAACGTGGGTCTCCAAAACCCGATGTCGTAGGTTCAAATCCTACAGAGCGTGATTCTGGGCTTGATTAATCTGAGAATTATATGCAAATTCAAATAATTGAGCAGAATAGTAATCTGAATTTGACCTCCTGTTAATTTTTTTTTAAGAAAAGAGGAGGTCAAATTATCAAAAAAAACTGTTAATTAATCAAAGGTCTAACTGATCACCACGTCTGTATTGTAAATATGCAGTTACAAATAATCCCGCTAAAGTAATAGGAATTAGACCTAAGACAATTCCAAATAGAAAAACTTCAATCATTTCAATTTTTTTTTTCTTAAAATAGAAAGGAAAAAAGAGAGGTACTATCTATTACGAAATATTAATTCGTAGTGCCAGGGAATCTCAATGACCAATAATTGTAAATACATCCGGTAATGAACTATAGAATCTCGGAGTACCGGAGAAAGATTTCTTTTTCGTTTTATGAGTTGTGCTCATTCAATTAATTTCAAATCAATCGTATCTTGTTGAGACTAATAAAGAGAGCTGAGGTTATAGTTAAAGCTGCTAGTAGAAAACCAAAATAACTAGTTATAGTAAGCATGAAGGGGCTAAATGAAATATGTTCTTTTTCTACATATGTTTAGAAAACATTTCCCTAAGTTTGAAGATAAGACGATAAGAAAAAATAGCAATTGAAACGAAAAAGAATAAGTTCAATTGTTAGTTGTTAATGCATGAAGCAGTCATTACACTACTAACAAAAGACTAAGGGAAGTAGAGTCTAAAAGGGGATAAGTTAATCATTTTGAGCATCTACTCTATTTTGATTTTGTCGATCTTTTGTTTTATCCTATCTATCAAATCGATTTATTAAAATAAAGAGTGAATTTAGACCTTATAATACCCCTTCTCTTCTTTGAAGAGATTATGTGAATGAACCCAGTACTCAACTAATAAATAAGGAAAAATAAAAAGAAATCGAATTGATTCAAATAAAATTCAAATAAACAAATCAAATAAGGTAGTCAAATTCCATTCGTAGACCAGTAATCCTTATCATTTTTTTTTTTCTTTTCTAGTTTATCGATTGTTTCATTCTTTTTTTATTATATAATATAAAAAAAGAATTTATTATGAATAAGAGAAAATTATGAATAAGAGAAATAGATTTTTTTTTAATCAATACTCTATACTCCTCTTACTTGTTACTGTACGAATCAGCAATTCGCTTTAAATGGAATAAACTAAAATGAAAAAAAAAAAAGATTTCAAGAAAACCTTTTCTACAGTTTAGAGGTATAACCAGAAACAGTAAATTTTTGAATTTCGCATCAAATTGAATTGGGTAAGTGGAAATAGGATAATTTAACTGCATTTTTTTTTTATTTTTAGAAAAACTAAAAACCAACCCCTTGGATTCACATTTTACCTAACGTAAGTTTTCCGGTTCGAAACCAATAATAATATAATAGAGAGAAATAAACCTTATATAAATTTAAGAAATTTCATCTCAAATCATCAATTCAGACTTCTAGATTGACAAGGAAACGAAAGAAGAAATTATCTACTAGTCCTTCATTTACATACTGATTCAAATTGCGTTGCTGTCTTAGAGGAAGGATAGCTATACTGATTCGGTATACTCGAAAAAAGCCCTTGGTACAATATTGA